TTTTTTCGTTCTAGACCTCAGATTCGACGGAAGCAATGATAAATAGAATAGAACATAAAAAGGGGGGTCAAAAAAACAAGTATAGAAAAATTAGACAAAGTTCTATACAAGTTGCTACCCCCCTTGGTATTTCTTTAATTGAATTTCGTTTGATTAGACGGAAGTTCCTTAAAAACTTCCGCTTTCTTTAAAAGATTATGAACAGTTCCTGTAGGTTGAGCGCCCTTTTCAAGGAAATATAAAATAGCAGGAACATTTAAATAAGTTTGGTTCTTTATTGGATCATAAAACCCCACTTTTCGAAGGTCTTTTCCTTCTCTTCGGGATCGAACATCAATTGCAACGATTCGATAGACGGCTCATTGGGATAGATGTAGATGAAGAATACCCCCCCTAGAACCGTATAGGAAGTTTTCTCCTCATACGGCTCGAGAAAAAATGATTTGCTTCGAGGTTTTGTCTATGTATGCAATTCTAATATTCTAATAAATGAAATTAAATGAAAAAAGAGCCTATACAATCAATTAGACTATACTCTGATTTCAGTCTTTTTTTTTTTTTTGCTTCCTGAAAATAAAAAAGAAACCATTCGTACTCATAACTCAAGTTGGATAACTCTCAAAGAAAATCTTTAGTCAATTTCATTTATTGAGTGGTCTTTACCCCACTCTCTTTGTCTCGTTTAAAATTCGATTTAGATTATTTAGTTTGATTCAATTATTGAGACTATCGAGACAATTAAAATGGTGTTTCCTTGTTTTTGGATCCTTATTTTAAATCATTGGGTTTAGACATTACTTCGGTGCTTCTTTTATTAATGCTTTCAAAATGGCAGCAACATACCCCTTGTTGATTAAAGAATCATATGGACAGTTGATTCCCCGTGATACACTTTGAATCCAAAAAATTTGATCAATTCCAACAAGTTTTTCTTTTGTTTTTGAATTGCAAACTTGCTTGAATCGGATCCTTGCAATTTCTATCTATGGAAGAAGATAAATTTACGAAGTTGTTCCAATTGATTGGCATTAACCCTAGATCCTTAACCCCGAGAAATGAATTAATCCTTTCTACTCGAGCTCCATAGTGAACTATTAACAACCCAACAAAAAATGAAAGGTTCGAGTGTAACAGAACAAACAATGTCGAGACAAGAGCACCTTCATTACTAGATAAATTGAAAATGGTGGATGGAAAAATCCACAACGGATCGTGTCCTTCAAGTCGCACGTTGCTTTCTACCACATCGTTTCAAACGAAGTTTTACCATAACATTCCTCTAATTTGGAACCGGTATGGAATTGATTCAATTATGGAATCATGAATAGTCATTGGTTCAGTTGTACATAGCCATCATAATCTAGACTTTTTCTTCTCTATATAATCTATATATGATATGTATATGTAACTTCTAGATATGAGATATGTGTTATGATATGGATGGGTAGGTGGAATTATTTTTCCCCAAAAGTCTTAGCACGACAGCAGCTTTAACATACATAAATCTATTTTGACATACAAAAAGAATATTTTGTTGAGATATAGAAAGAAGTATAAATCTATAATCTATCTATATCTTATCTATAATCTATCTATATCTTATCTATAATCTATCTATATCTTATAGTAGAACGAATAACGTTTTGAATCTTCATCTTCAAGTGACTCGATAGGATAGATTCAACTATTTCTACTTTTTGAATACCAAAAACGAAATTTTTGTGATTGAACTCGAACGATACATACCATATAAGCGAAACATTTCCTTTTTTATATGTATTTTGGTTAACGTGGAATTGAGTAATATTTCAATTTCAATAATCGAATCTTTTCATAAAGTGAATAAGAAGGGATAGGATAAATCACCCCTGCCTCAACCATTACATCGATTTCCAATTTTTCATTCGAGCCAAACACGAAATACCTAATAAAAACTGGATATGCTCTGGGACGGAAGGATTCGAACCTCCGAGTAGCGGGACCAAAACCCGTTGCCTTACCACTTGGCCACGCCCCATTTCAATTTCGAATGGACACTAAAAAACAATAATCTTGTTATTGGTTATTTGTCAATTCCAGTCCAAATATCTATCTATCTATAGAATAGATTGGTACTAGGATTTTGATACATATAGATATATAATTCATCTTACTTTATTGATCATTACATAGAATTCAATTAAGATATTGTATGAAAGTATGATTTCTTCTATTCTCCTTTGAGAATTGGAGGATTTTTGATTGGGTGAGTTCAAAGAAAAAGAAGGATTTTTTGTCTACCTTACTGACCTTCTTCCTTTTTCCTTATCTCAAAAACTCAATCAAATTGCAATTATCTCCAAGAACAAAATGTCTGCTATGCTTAATACCGTTAGTTTGATCTGTATTAATTCTGCCCTTTATTCGAGTAGTTTTTTCTTCGGCAAATTGCCCGAAGCCTATGCTTTTTTGAATCCAATCGTAGATATTATGCCAGTCATCCCTTTGTTTTTTCTTCTCT